TTTATAGTAGGAATATTCGCATATCTTTTTAATATAATGAGCCTACCCTCTCTTTTCTGTTTTGTTTGTATTCAAAATATCAAACTAATACAAGACCAAAAGAATAGGAGGACTCTTCTGACTAGACCAGACAAAAGTCGATAATTGTCAGCAAAGCTGTTTCTTTATTTGTTCTTTAATTTATTTCATTTTTTTTTCTTTCTTTTTTCTTCAAATCAAAAAATTCCTCTTTTTTATACATAGGTCGTCGATTCGGCATTGGATAAAAAGAACAAGGAGAAAGTTCGCCCTTTTCTATTAAATGAAATGAATGGGCAGGCAGCTCAAAATTTTTATCGATATGAGTGTTGTATATCAGATAAATTACCAACTATTCTTTTTTAAACCACTTCGGTTCTAAACTATACTATCGAAACTCAAGTATTGGTAGAAAGAATACCATGTTTTGCCTGGACTTTAAACAGTTTAGCTTTAACCATGTTAATGGTCTTACGTTATTGGTTGATAGAGAATCAAAGTAGATTTACCAATAAGTTACGAAATGCTATGGTTCTTACATATGATTTCTTAATTTTTTCAGAAGTAATTCGTCAAGATCGTGCACCTTTTTACTCTTTTTCTATAAAGAAAATGCAGCTGGAGGGATCCAACTTATTCTTAAAATACACAACTCGCACACACTCCCTTTCCAAAATAAATCAATACACCAAGTACCACACTTAGATTTATTGGATTTGTTGCTAAAATATCGGTATTAAACCCGAAACTCCCGGCGGATGGCCAGTGGCCCAAGGAAACGAAAGAATCGGTTATATTTTTCATATGCTCTCCTCTTTTTCATATGCTATCCTATTATAGATAGGACTATAGGACTAACAAAGAACAAAGTTCTTTTTGTATCACTTTGCTTGTCCCATTTTTGATCAATTTCTTTTTTTTTTTTTTCATTTCTACTTATTTCTACTTAATTAATGTTAATGGAAATAGATTTAATTTAATCTAGTAATTTTATTTTTTTGTTTTTTTTTTTTTTGATTGAGGTGTGTTAATCCTAATCTAATTATAAGTCAAGTTTCTTATTGGAAACTTATTGAAAACTTGAAAACACCTTAGGTCTCAGCTCAATGGCTTCAAAAAAAGTAAAAAACTTTTCTATTGTACTAAAACTAAAGTAAGGACAAAGAAGAAAGCGAGCAAATCCAGGAATTCTTCATCCTCAAATCGGCTCTTCCTGGGACCCGAATCTCAAAAGGAATTGTAGAAAGTTTGAATATAATTTTAAGAAGCAAAGAGCAATTCCGAGGTAAGTTATAAATTAATAGTTAATAAAATAAGATAAAAATATGTAAGGTACTGTTTCCATTTATAGGATTAAACAAAAGGATTTGCAAATAAAAGCGCTAATGCCACGACCAACCCGTAAATTGTTAAAGCTTCCATAAAAGCTAGACTAAGCAATAAAGTACCTCGTATTTTACCCTCTGCTTCTGGTTGTCTCGCAATACCCTCTACGGCTTGTCCTGCAGCAGTACCTTGACCAACCCCGGGTCCAATAGAAGCAAGCCCTACGGCCAATCCAGCAGCAATAACGGAAGCGGCAGAAATCAGTGGATTCATGGTAAGTTCCTCGAAAAAAAAAAGAAATAGTTAATGATACAATCAACCAAGGAATTTTTACTCAAATTTTTCTCATTCAGAGCTAATGAGAGCAGTAACTAAAAACTCCGAATTGCATTTCTTTGTTTCGAACCAATTATATTAAATAATATTAAAATATATATATTTATAAAAAATATATTTATTATATCTTTATTTAATATTTAATAAAAAAATTGTTAGTCTTTATTTATCTTAATAAAGAATTCTTCTTAATATCTTAAAAAAACTTCTTAATAAAAGCTTAATCTTAATAATAATTAATAACTTAATAAAGAAAAGTTACAATATTTACAAATTAATAAATAAGAATTACTAAACTAATTAAATTATAAAATAAATATGAATATTAATTATATTTATTTTATAATTTAATTACCTTTATAATTTAATTACCATTATTAACTTTAATTAACATTAACATAATTAAATATATTTATATTATTATTATTTATAGTTTATGTTTATATTTGTTTTTTTTTATTTAATATTTTTTGTAATTATTAATTATATAATTTAAGAATTTGTAATTTAACTAAAACTAATTAAATAATTATGTTCTATTATAATACTTATATATTTTATTCTAACACCTATTATTCTAACACCTAATAGATAGTTATAATCTAAATAGATAGTTCTAATCTAAAAGTTAGAATATGTAAGGTAAGAAATTTTAAGTATTTTAAGTATAATTTAAATTTAATTTAAGTATAACTTTAAAATATTAAAAAAATAAATCTTTAATAGAAATCGAATTCTAATAGTCATAGTCTAATATTAATAGAATTATTATTATCATAATAGTCTACTACGATAGTATAGTACTATATAACTAATAAATAATAACTAATAAATATAGAATATCGCTCTAATATTATATCTTTTTTTCTTTCATAACCTAAACCACCCATATATTAATACATAGAATATATGATATTCAATAAATAGAATATGATATTCTAATATGGAATAGAATTCCAGAATTCCGCGTTAAAGCATAGACGGGAGCTGGACTTATAGACATTACATATATCTAGTATCGGTTTTCCAACCCATCTTTTTTACAATTCTGTAATATAGCCCGCTCTTTCTCCTACAACTGTGGGTTGTATAGTCCTACGTATTTATTATGTTTTACAACCAATTGAATTATATACATGAAATGAATTAGAATGAACTTAAAAAAAAGACTCTTTTCAAAGTTAGTCAGTGATGACCCTCCATCGATTCACCTATATAAGCCGCAGTTAACGTTGCAAAAATAAGAGCTTGAATACCACTTGTAAATAATCCAAGAAACATCACAGGTATAGGAACCACTGAAGGAACTAAAGAAACAAGAACAACAACTACTAATTCATCAGCCAATATATTCCCAAAAAGTCGAAAACTAAGAGATAAGGGTTTTGTAAAATCCTCTAAGATGTTAATTGGTAAAAGTATTGGGGTTGGTTGAATGTATTTCCCAAAATAACCCAACCCCTTTTTTGTAAGACCCGCATAAAAATATGCGACTGACGTGAGTAAAGCTAAAGCAACAGTAGTATTTATATCATTTGTGGGCGCAGCTAACTCTCCATGAGGTAACTGTATGATTTTCCAAGGTAAAAGAGCACCCGACCAGTTAGAAACAAAAATAAATAGGAACATCGTTCCAATAAAGGGAACCCAAGGACCATATTCTTCTCCAATCTGAGTTTTGCTCAAGTCCCGAATAAATTCAAGGACATATTCAAAAAAATTCTGACCGTCGGTCGGAATGGTTTGTGGATTCCGAACTGCTATGGTAACTGAACCCAATATGATAGCAATTACTACCCAAGAAGTGATAAGTACTTGGGCGTGGATTTGTAAATCTCCTATTTGCCAATAGAAATGCTGGCCTACTTCTACACCCGACATATCATATAACCCTTCGAGTGTTTTAATGGAACATGGTATAACATTCATATTGTCCTCTGATAGAAATTGAACTTAAAAAAAAAAAAATTGTTTTGATTCAACCATCTCTTTCTCAACTCACTAACTTAAATCATTAATAATTATATTTAGGATACCAAAAAATCACATAACATCATAATATCAATCCAAGTACTTTTTTTTACTTTGTATTTTTTTTTTATTTATTTATATATTTTATCTATTTTATTTATGATTTTTTATTCATTTTTATTTTTATAGTAAACGTAACCGATCACATCAATCTATGAAGTTCAAAAAAAAATGAACTAAATTTTTGTATTCTTAATCATAATCAACGACTTCTTACATAGGCGGAACGACCCTCACAAATTGCGGATACTAATTTGTTAAGAACCAATCGAATTGAAGCTATAGCATCATCATTGGCTGGAATTGAAATATCTGCGATATCTGGGTCACAATTTGTATCGATTAAGCAAATCGTCGGGATTCCCAAAATTACACACTCTCGAAGAGCCGTATATTCTTCTTGCTGATCAACGATAATCACAATATCAGGCAACCCCGTCATATATTTGATCCCACCAAGATATGGTTGCAAGGTAGATAATTTTCTCTTCAACATTGCCGTATCCCTTTTTGGAAGACGATTGAGTTTCCCTATCTTTTGTTCTGCTCTTAAATCCCTGAACTTTTGAAGTCTGGTTTCTGTAGTGGACCAATTCGTTAACATACCACCGAGCCATTTTTTATTAACATAATGACACCGGGCCTTTATTGCAGCCGATGCTACTGAATCCGCTGCTTTATTTTTTGTACCAACAATTAAGAAGGTTTTTCCCCTACTTGCTGCATCAAAAACTAAATCACAGGCTTCCGATAAAAAGCGAGCCGTTCTCGTGAGATTTGTAATATGAATACCTTTGCGCTTTGCGGAGATGTATGGGACCATTTTTGGATTCCATTTCTTAGTACCATGACCAAAATGAACTCCTGCCTCCAGCATCTCTTCCAAATTGATGTTCCAATATCTTCTTGTCATTTTTCTACACATTTCCTTCTTTTTTACCAAAAACAGACGAGATCCCATGAAATACAAAATTGTTCCGATGGAACTTTTTACCAGGAATTGACCATTGATACGCGGCCCGAACCATGAATTTCTTTTAATTCATTTTTTCTTTTTTTTTTTTTTTTTACTATCTTTTAATTATCCTTTTAATTATCTGGCCCGAGTATTTATTTAGTAAAAAAAAAAAAGAATCCATTCTTAGGAATCATGAAATTGCGCAAATAATTGTTCTTATGTCTCATGTAAATTCGTTTCATAGAAATTGTTTGGGACATAAGAACAAAATAATTCTTTATGATGTAACAAAATATCTCTCATTTCGAAGTCGAATATATTCTTTCTTTTGATTTCCAAAAAAATGCTCCTGTCTTGTCTTGAACGATGCACCAATTTTTTGAATCCGGTACCAACGGGTATAATACCCCCTAGAATAACGTTCTCCTTCAGGCCTTTCAACCAATCAATACGGCTTCGTAGAGCAGCTTTTGCTAAAACTCGAGCGGTTTCTTGAAAACTTGCTTCGGATATGAAACTTTGAGTATTCAGAGAAGCCCTCGTTATTCCCAATAGAATTGCCCGATAAGAGATCGCTTCGTCCAAAGCACGTCCCGCGCGTTCTGCTCGCAACAATCCAACCAATTCCCCAGGTAAAAAAACATTAGACATTCCATCTTCTAAAACCAACACTTTTGATGTTACTTGACGTACAATAATCTCTATGTGCCTATTATGAATCTGTACTCCCTGGGATCGGTAAACCTTTTGGATTTTATTAACCAAAGAGATACGACTTTGGGCTATGGTTAACTCAGTTCGAATCAAGAACCCCCAGGGGATTCCAAGAATTCTTGGTATACGTTCGTTCCAATCTGCAATTCTGTTTTCTAGGTTCATTGATATTGAATCAATGGAACGCACTTCTAAGATTTGTTCTACTTTTGGGAGGCCCTGCGTTATGTCACCCGATTTTGATTTTTCATATATAAATGTAACTAAGGTATCTCCTTCATAAAGGAATTTTCTATAATGGCCATGAACAGTTGCTCCTGGGGTGGCTAAATAGGGCTTAGCTAATCTTATAACTAAGGAGTCAACATGAACAATTATAATTTGACCAGATTTTTTAACGTGTGGTTCGTCTTTGAATAGACATACATTTTCAGAAAGAAATTGTCCAAGCCTAATTATTGTAGATGTTTCTTGGCAATAATCGTGATGGAGAAAACACCAACTCAAATGGAATGGATTCAAAATGATGTTACTATATGGATCGGGATTATAAATACGCCGATTTTCATCTATTAAACAGTATTTAAGTACTTGAAGTACTTGAAAAGTCTGTTTAAAATTTTCAAGTAGCAAATATGTCTTTAACCAGATTCCGTTATAAGTTATTAAATGATAAAATGAATAATAATTAGCTATATTGGGTACAATAGTCCCTAAGGGACCCAACAAATCCATAATTTGAATTATGGAATCCGATTTCTTTTTAATATTGTCGTTATATTTCGAACCGTTAAATGGACCAATTCGAGAACAGTTGGATGATGACAAAATTATCAAAGATTGGCATTCCCTATTTCGATTTAACAATGTACCAATACCAATAATACCTCGATGTTGGGTAAGTGATTGAATCTTTGCCTTGGAATAAAAAGGATTGATATTTGTGCAATCTAATCGACTATTGGGAATCAATCCAAAGTTTGCCTTATCATACCTTTTTTCGTTATACGAACGGGCGGACTTGACAAACTCCATTCTTAGGAAATCGCGAATCAGATCATTTGCCCTTACCCCAACAAAAGAAGCATGAACCTCTTCTCTAGAACCGTTTTTTTCTTGGTCCCAATTCAATACTAAACAAGTCCGAACTAATTGAATACTTGTACTTGTGTGAGAAATTCCTCGAATTGACTTGCCATTTCCATAAAGGATATAATTGACAACTCGAAGTTGGACATTATTCTTTTCCCGCAGGAGATCCTGGGGGAAAAGTGTTGCTAAATTGATCCCATCAGATATTTCATATGTGACTACGGGTCGAACCGAAACAAAATACTTTTTTTTTGTAGGTGTGATTCGTTGGACGTAAATCCCATTTTTCCATTTTTTAGATTCTTTAGAGTTTTTTCTTTCTGTTTCCGGCGGTATTAAAATGCCACTGTGCCTGGATATCTTATCCATCTCTCCTGGAAAATAAATATCTCCGGAAAATATTTTAAGTTCAATATATTTTTTTTTTCGCTCCATTCGGACTAATCCGCCTACTTGGCTTCTTGTATTTAAAGCGAGTGGTGTATTTATTCCAATAATACTATTGTTCCGGACCATTACGAACGAAGATCCGGGTAAGATATGCACTTCTTCGAGAATGAAAAAAAACCGATCCACTTTCATTTGGCATTTCGGGCTAAATTCTTTTGATCCTCGATATTCAATCAAGTCCTCTTTTTTTGTGACTGAATTGATCTCTACGGTCCCATATTTAGTAATTCCAGAATTGTTTTTTTTGTATCGAGGATCGTCAAAATAAGCAAAAATACTATTTCTACGTAAAAAACCCTGTTTTGGTATTTCAATCGAAATACCAAAACAGGGTTTTAGTTCTTTATCTCCTTCTGGATGATATTGTAATGGGATGATAAATCTATTTCTTCGCCTTTTCGCCAAAAAATAAGAATTCTCTTGGATAATAGAAGGATATATGAAATCCCAATGACCAGTAAATATCATTCGATCACGTCTTGAATATTCAAAAACTTCCCTATCTTTTTTACCGGAAGTATCCAACAATTTATGCCGTACTCGACTATTAGCCATTGAAAAGTCAGACATAGATTCTTCTTCGACAGAAAAGGAACAAGGATTCATTTGATCTTGATCCTTATAGAGGGAAAAGGGCACGGTAGTGGATCTCCACGGACCGCCTGCTAATATCCACAAATGACTTGTTTTTGCTAATAGATGAACATTACCATAGATATATTCCGATGCATGGTGGACATCGGTACTCCAGTGCATTTCTCCTTCTGATTCAGAATAAATATGTTTTCGGACCTTTTCCTTAAAATGAAAAGTGGACGTTCCGGCACGAATCTCGGCAATTACTTGTTCTGATTCTACATATTGATCATTTTGAACTAAAATCAAACTTTTTGGTGGAATATTCACATTATGTAGAATATCCCGACTCTCAATAGTTACATACAAGTCTATACAACATAGAAAAGCGGGGTGCCCATGACGAGTACGTGTGGGATGAACCAAATCCTCATTGAATTTAATTTTTCCATTAGAAGGAGCTCGTACATGTTCGGCGGTACCGCCTGTGAATACTCCACCGGTATGAAAAGTTCTTAATGTTAGTTGAGTTCCAGGTTCACCAATGGATTGACCCGCAATAATGCCTATGGCTTCTCCCAATTCGACCAGGTCACCGTGAGCGGGACTCCGACCATAACATAATTGACAGATCCAAGATGTACTCCTGCAAGTAAAGGGGGTTCGAATATATATTGGTTGTACTCGAAAAGTTATGAATCGATTAACAAGCCCAATCCCAATATCTTGATTTCGGGTGGCAAGGCACCGTGGACCGATATATATATCGTCTGCTAATACACGACCAATTAATGTTTGGACAAAAACGTTCTCTGTCATCCCATTTTGAGGACTCACGGAAATACTTCGGATAGTGCCACAATCTGTTCTCCGTACAATAATGTGTTGAACTACTTCAACAAGTCGACGCGTCAGATATCCAGCATCTGATGTTCGTACAGCAGTATCGACAACTCCTTTTCGAGCTCCATAGCAAGAAATGATATATTCTGTCAAAGAAAGCCCTTCGCGTAAATTGCTTTGAATGGGTAAATCAATCATTTGTCCCTGGGGATCCGACATTAATCCTCTCATACCTACTAATTGGTGTATCTGAGATGCATTTCCCCGAGCTCCCGAAAAAGACATTAAATGCACAGAATTATAAGGATCAGTCATCCGAAAATTAGGATTCATTTCTTGTCTCAAATATTCACTTGTAGCATACCATATTTCAATGGATTGACGTAATTTTTCTACCGCGTGTACATTACCATACTGATAGTGTTTCTCCAAAATCAAACTTTGTTGTTCAGCGTCTTGGACCAACCACCCTTTAGAAGGAATTGTTAAAAGATCGTCAATTCCTAATGAAATGGATGTTGCAGTGGCTTGATGGAAACCCAAAGTTTTTATTTGATCCAGGATATGCGATGTATATGCCATTCCGAAATGATCTATCAATCTGCTAATAAGCCTTTTCATAGCAGTTCCATTTATCACTTTATTGTGAAAGACCAGATCGGCTCGTTCTGCCATAAGTACCTCTTATATTTATTCTGCTAAGCTAAGTATGATTCTACAATGGACTTCAGTCAGTGATTTGAAAACTTCTTTTCCTAAATCGCAATCTCGATTCATGCAGAAATTCAGAAATTTTGATACTAGTTAAATTGAGGAGACCCGAATTCCCAGTAGCACAGGCATCAACTAATCGAATTTTTAGTTCAAATAAGCATATGAGTAGGCTCGACAAAACCCCTGCAGGGCTTCTTCTATTTCTCGATAAAAAGAAATATGACCAAGAGTGGTTCGAATGTATATACAACGTATTTCTTTTTTTAGACTTCCCACTATTAGATAGCGCCCATAAATCTCATGATAAGTACCAAAAGATTCATATTGAACTTCGACGGGAACTTCTTTTGAGCCAATGACACGTTGATCCAGTTTCCACCGGAGCCACAAAGGACTATCTAAACGGATTTGTTTCCGCCAATAAGCCCCAAGTGCATCATAGGAACTACAAAAATAGGGTTCTTTCTCTTTTGTATACTTATAGTCATTATTGACAAATGTTTTATTTTGATAGTTTTCGCAACTATATGAATTATACCTATTTGCACAAATACCTTGAGGATTTCCGATCGTCAATAGATAGAGTCCAATAAGCATATCTTGAGTTGGTGTGGAAATGGGGTCTCCAATAGCTGGGGACAAGAGATTCATATGAGAAAACATAAGTAAACGAGCCTCTGCTTGAGCTTCCAAAGATAAAGGTACATGAACAGCCATCTGATCCCCATCAAAGTCCGCATTGAAGCCCTTACAAACTAATGGGTGTAAACAAATAGCGCGTCCCTCCACTAAAATGGGTTGGAACGCTTGTATACCTAATCTATGCAGGGTGGGTGCTCTATTCAACAATACAGGATGCCCTCGCATAACCTCTTGAAGTATTTCCCACACTATTGGTTCTTTTTCCCGAATTTTACTTTTAGCAATCCCTATGTTAGAAGC